TTACGTACTTACTTAAAAAAGAATAAATCTCAATTCAAAGAAATTATATCTTCTACCAAGACATTTACTGAAGAAGCAGAAGCCCTTTTGAAGGGAGCTGTTCAGGAACAAATTGAGCTCTTTCTACTTCAAGAACAAACATAAATTTTTCATTCTTATTCCTAGTCTAGCCTCAGCACAAGAGTAATTGTTGAGAAAACTTTCTGATTCGAATCATTAAAAATGGGTTTCTTTACATAGCCATAAAAAAATAGTTGGAAAAAATTGCGTCCAATAGGATTTGAACCTATACCAAAGGTTTAGAAGACCTCTGTCCTATCCATTAGACAATGGACGCTTTTTTATTCCTATTTTCTTCTTTCGCATTCTTCCCTTTACCTTTTTTTTCGGAAAAAAAAATCTGATTGCACATAAATTTATTGATTTTTATGGAATAAAAAACTAAGGATACATATTCAAATTGATGATGTATGTATATAAGAAATTTGGAGCGGGTAGCGGGAATCGAACCCGCATCGTTAGCTTGGAAGGCTAGGGGTTATAGTCGATGTTAGTTGGTCATTTTTAACACCTCTAATTCAAAACCGAATATGAAATTTTTGTTTCATTCGGCTCCTTTATGGGAAATCAATATATTTTCAGATCTAAGGCCTAAACGAAAAACAGAAATAAAAAAGTTACGATGTATAAAAAAGGGGAGTCTTCCTAAATCCGAAGAATAAAATGAGATCCATAGCATCTACGTCAGCTTATCTGTATCCAAAACTACTCGCTTTCTAGATGATCCCTCTAAAGTAGGGAGATTATACCAAATCCGTCTAGTCTAGTTACTTCGTTCCCTATTTCTACTCGGAGGATCCTGAGGAAAAGAATTTTGTTTCCACCGAGCTCAAACAATATGCTGACGGTTTTAGTAAACTAAAACCGTCCTTCTCTGGCTATTTGGCTTCAATTTTTCTTTTACAACAACAAAATTGAGGATCTAGTTACGATTGGAAATAAACTTTTGGATCTTTATCCATAGATCCTTTACTCATACTTAATACTCATACTTATTCTTCAAAATTGGAAGAGAAGAGTTGATCCAACTAAAAAAATTATGCTTCGCGACTCCATAATACATTTTTTTTTATTGAATTTTGGATACAAATCGCGAGAATGTATATTATTCTTAATATATGCTATTGAAAGGTAAAGGATTAAACCCTTTTTATTTTTAAATAAAGTTTTTGATCGGAATATAAAAAAACTGAAGGAACCCTTAACCATTTAAGGAGTTAAAAGAACGAATCGCACTTTTACCACTAAACTATACCCGCTACAACATATATTTTTGTATATAAATGGACCGTTTGTCGAACAAAAAAAGAATGAGACGCAATTCAAATTGGATCAGAATCATATGTTTACGTGTACGCTGGCAACGCCCGAATAATAACAGAAAGCTTATTTAAATACCTTAACTTAATAGAAAGAAGAGAAGGTTTTTATTTGCCGGGAAGTCATTAATCATTACTGGGAGCCCCGACCTGAAGAAGTTATTGAAGCTAGACCATAAAAATGATGAATTCTATATCTATATATATGTGGTTCTTTTTTTTTTCAATTTGATTTTCAACTTCAGATCTTATGTTATGAATTTGGTTCAATTGGATCTCAAGTGTTTAAATAAAGTTTATCCTTTGAGCAAGTAAATAAATGTCTTTTTCTACTATTATAGAAATATGTGTTTGTAGAAACATGTGTGTTTAGCTTAATTTTAATATAGGATATTGTATGTAGGATATTGTTTAATTTCATTTTAATATTTTAATATTAATATATAATATATATGACTATGTATGATGTATGTTGTTTATTACAGTTTTTCAGGTAAGTAAAGTAAATTGATAAAAAAAAGAATAAAAAAAAATAAGAATATAAGAATTATATTATTAAATTATATATTTATAATATATTAAAGAAAAATAGAAATATATAAATATAAATGAAAAATAGAAATATATAAATATAAATAAAACCATTGGATCTATGAATGATTCATTGGATCAAAAGAAGTACTCTGGCCCAGCCAGTATTTAACCGGGCTGGGGAATAAAAGAAACTTTTGTACAAAATAAAAGAAGTAAGGTATCCTTTCTATTGGGAATATCTGTTTCGAATCATTGATCAAAATTTAATTGCTGATCAAATTTGTAGATATCATTTATTTTTTTTTCTATTTCTATATCGTTAAAACTAGGATTTTTATAAACCTTTACTTCACATATCAAATAAAAACTTTGCAAATTAGATTAAAATTAATTGGGAGAGATGGCTGAGTGGATTAAAGCGACGGATTGCTAATCTGTTGTACGAGTTATTCGTACCGAGGGTTCAAATCCCTCTTTCTCCGCTGCTTATGATCACTTGATAGTTTTGAATTCGAAAAAAATCCTGATCCCTAGATTTAACTAAGAATTAAAAGGAAATCTAGGGAATAGATAATATGAAAAAAAATTCTGAAAAAAAAAAATAAAATAAAGAAAGACTAACTCTTATTTTTATTCTTCACGCCCAGGATTACGTCCCGGATCATTAGATAAGAATCCGAAGATGAAGAGAGAAACAAAGAATATCACCACGGTGTAAACGAAGAGTTTGAGAGTAAGCATTACACAATCTCCAAGATAAGAATAAGATCATTTTTTTGAAAAGGGGAATAGATTACTTATTTTTGTACCATATATACTATTTTTACACGCCAAAATAAAAAGAAAATTTCACGAATTTTGTTTTTCTAATTTCTAATAAGATTCTTATTCTTTTGTTACCAAAAATTTCTTATCATATCCACAATTAGGTATTGTTTGTGGCGACCTAATCCTAATAAAGTGCTGCCCGTCCTAAGGTCGAAATGAGGAAATAAGCTAATCCAAATTCATCACCAACCAGGGTTCTTTAATTCCATATACAATAATTTCTCTTTTTGAATCGAGTAATATAAGGCATATCCGATCTTATCCATTTTTCAAATCTTTTTTTTCGAATGAATCATGAATTTAGGAAAGTATTAAAGATTTCATCTAAAACTTACAGCAGCTTGCCAAACAAAGGCTAAGAGAAAAAAGAGTACAGGTATGACGGGCATAACATCTACGATTGGATTGAAAAGGGCATAAGCCTCGGGTAATTTGGCGAAGAAAAAACCACTCATACTCGAATAAAAGACAGAATTAAGACAGATACACATTAAACTAAAGATATTAAGCATAACAAACATTTTCTTATTGTAAATGATATAATTTGATTTTGATTTACTTATTTTCCTTTTCCTAAGAAGTGAAATAAAAAAAGAAGGTCAAATAATCCTTTTTTCTCCGAACTTTCCCAAATTCAAAATCTTTTCTTACGTTCCGAAAAAAATAATTAATAAGGAATTATACTCTCATACAATATCTTAATTGAATTATATGTAATGATCAATCAATCTTTTTTTTTATTCTATATCATATGTGTCGATCGAATCCTAGTGACAATGTATATGATAGATATTTAAGTTAGAATTGACGAATAACCAATATCATTATTAGTGTTTATTAGTGTCGAATAAAAATCGAAATGGGGCGTGGCCAAGCGGTAAGGCAGCGGGTTTTGGTCCCGTTACTCGGAGGTTCGAATCCTTCCGTCCCAGATCGTTTCTGAATTCTAAGAAAAATTCTCAGAATGATATCTTTTCTTTCATTTGCTTTCTCATAAATATAATCCAGTCTAAAATGCGAATAAAAAAGGGGGTTTAAATCAATAATTGTAAATCAGTGTAGTGTGTTGACTGAGATATTTATATATTCAATATATTTGAAATTGATGATGGAGTTGATGAGAAGATTCTTGAATCTGAAATAAACGTATAAAATGAATAAACAAGGCCTGTGATGCTATGCATTGTTATTGTAGTCTTTTATCTCATTAACAACATTCAGTTAAGTGAAAAGTATTCGCGATTCCTTAACCATCCAGGATTACCTTCAGTAATAATTGTTTGTTGTATATGATGGATACGAAAGTATCATACTCCTATGATTCAGGTTTTTTCTTTTATTTCATATGTAAAGAATAACGATCTTAATCTTACCTTACACAAAACCCTTTATATTTCATACCTATGAAAACAAATAAATTAGATTTTCAATCTACCTTCCCACTTTAAATCAAATCATTGATAATTCAATTGGATATGGTAAAGTTTGCGTCTATTTAGTGAATGAAATATCTGTTAAAAATCTTTATCTACTCATTGTGATTGTGTCCATTTGTTGATTGACTTAGAAATATCATTCAGTCATGACTGGAATTTCAAATTATGATGTTGAAGTCGGAGGGATTCTTTAATTTTTTTATTTCATAGGAACCTTTTGTACTCGAAGAGCTGTGATATATCCATCTATATATTATTAAAAAATTTCTATTGAAAAATTTATGACCTTTTCGGGTTATTGGAGTCATTGTAATATCTTAGATTTTTTTTGTTTTGGGACTGAAAATAAATTATATTACTTTTTCTATTATATTTTAAGTCTAAAGGGTCCTTTTGTTTTGTTTGAGGTCTATAGTTTTTTATTTGCTCGAGAAAAAAATGGAGCCTTCCCTAAGGTAAGGATTTACCTTACCGAACAATCTATTAAAGATATAAATAAAATAAGTCTTAAACTTGTTTATTCGTCTTTTTAGAAATGTTTATTTTTCATATGATACAATATGGGGGTTAATAAATAATAAATTGGATTCTTTCTAAAACTTTTCTGGATAGATACTATATATCTATTATATAGAATATAGAAAATGTGTACTATTTTTTATATACTGGTTGAGCCAATGACCATTTATGATTACATATTATTGAATCAATTCTATATCAGTTCTAATGAAATTATGAAATTAGAGAAATTTTATGGTAAAACTTTGTTTAAAACAATGTGGTAGAAAGCAACGTGCGACTTGAAGCACATTATCGACTGTCGATTGATTTTTATATTCGCCATCTTCTAATCTTCTATAAGAATTAAGATCCTCTTGGCTCGACATAGTTTGTTCTGTTTTATCAGGAACCTAATTAATTTGTGTTGGATTATAAATAGTACATTGTGGAGCTCGAACAGAAAAGAAAGTATTGATTTTTTCTTAGGGGAAAGAATCTAGGATTAGTCACAATCAATAAACTAGACAGACTTTGTTAGTATATTTCAATATATAAATTGAAAGGTTCAAATTTGAAGTGAAGAGTAAAGGGGTGGGAATAACTAGTATTTATCTTTGTGTAATTAGTGTAATTATTTCCTCCTTTTTTTTTTTGCTCTATTCATATTTTTTTTTTCTTGTTAGTGGAATTCAAAAAAGGGAGTTAATCTTGTTTATTGTATCTCTATTAATTGAATAAATCCGATATTTTTGCTCTTCCTATTCTTTATTTTTTCCCATCCAATTTATTATTTTATTGGAGTCGTTCCAATCCAATAAACACAAGTCATTATTTGATTTACTTAATTTGATTTGTTTTCTCAACATTCCATTGATATTGACAATGGTGTATTGAACAAATATAATTAATTCGATCATAAATAAATAGATCTGTTTACACCCACCCCATATTGATTGGGTTTTCCTTCAGTTCAACCAAATGATGTGATGGTTTGACGGATTTACTCTCTAATTATAGAAGACAATATAGAAGACAAGGCGTATTTGATTAATGAAAATCAAATAAAAAAAAATGGATAAGTCTGTCAATTTTGACATCTCTATTAGGAATTTGTTAGGAATTTTTTTGTTGTTTTTTAATTTAATCAGATTCGCCCATTTTGGTATTTTGGTGGTTCTAATTGATTAGAACATTCTTCTTTTTTGAGTTCAATGTTTTGTCGGGATTGCGCAGTGCAATTCAATTAATCTTTTTGGATTTCGATCGTATTTACGAATCATATTTATCCGGGTTGCTAACTCAACGGTAGAGTACTCGGCTTTTAAGTGCGACTATAATCTTTTTTCACATTTGGATGAAGCAACGAATTCGTTTAGACTATTGGTAGAGTCTATAAGACCATGACTGATCCTGAAAGGTAATGAATGGAAAAAACAGCATGTCGTAATAAAATTAAGAAATTTGGAATTTTCATTTTTTTTTAAGTAGAATTTTTTGAATTTATCCTTACCGGATCGTTACAAAATATATTGTTTTTATTTTTGGAAGGGTACAGAATTGATTCTCAATTTAGAGTTAGGTCTAGTGACTAAATGGATAGAGTCTTATGGCCCAATTCGGGTAAAATAAAAAGAAACGAACTTATGTTCTTAAATTTGAATAATTAAATTACCCGATCTAATTAGATGTTAAAAATTAATTAGTACCTGATGAGGGAAAGGGTTCTCCTGAGAGTGAACCATTGATTCCTTTTTTTTTAATGAATCCTAACTATAATAAACTATAATATATAATATATTAGTTGGAGACAGATGTGTAGAAGAAATAGTATACTGATAAAGAAAGTTTATTCCAAAGTCAAAAGAGCAATCAGGTTGCAAAAATAAAGGATTTTTCTACTAACGAATATAAATATAAATAAATATAAACCGATTGGATAGAAAAGGAGAGAAAAAAATCTGTTGATTGGATTCCTTGTCCTCGGGGTATATATTTCTTACTGTACTATATACATACATAATACATATCCTGTTCTGACCATATTGCACTATGTATCATTTTATAACCCAAGAAATGCCCCTTGCTTTCTGTTTAAGTAGAAATGAAAATGGAAGAATTACAAGGATATTTAGAAAAAGATGGATCTAGGCAAAGGTACTTCCTATTCCTATATCCACTTCTCTTTCAGGAGTATATTTACACACTTGCTCACGATCATGGTTTAAATGGTTCGATTTTTGTGGAAATTTTGGATTATGACAATAAATCTAGTTCAGTACTTGTGAAACATTTAATTATTCGAATGTATCAACAGAATTATTTGATTTATTCAGCTGATGATTCGAACCAAAATAGAATCGTTGGACACAACAATTTTTTTTATTCTCAAATGATATCAGAAGGTTTTGCAGTCAGTATGGAAATTCCATTTTTACTGCGATTAGGATCTTCCCTCGAAGAAAAAGAAATACCTAAATCACAAAATTTGCGATCTATTCATTCAATATTTCCCTTCTTAGAGGATAAATCATCACATTTAAATTATGTGTCAGATATATTAATACCCCATCCCATCCATCTGGAAATCCTGGTTCAAATACTTCAATGCTGGACTCAAGATGTTTCCTCTTTGCATTTATTGCGATTCTTTCTCCACGAATATCATAATTCGAATAGTTTCATTACTCCGAAAAAACCTATTTACGTGATTTCAATTTCAAAAGAAAATAAAAGATTTTTTCGATTCCTATATAATTCTTATGTATTTGAATGTGAATTTGTATTAGTTTTTTTTCATAAACAATCCTCTTATTTACGATCAA